ACCGATCATATAATTGTAGCAACTTAATTTTTTTTACAAAAAAAAAAAGAATAACGAAATATTATTATAAGTTATGAAAGGTAATTGAAAAGTATGCGGATAAACGGAAGGATGAAAGAAAGAGAGAAAAAATTTGAATATTAATGATCTATTATTCCAATTTGGAAAGTCTATGAGGTCACTGTAATAAAAACAATGTAATAAAGCATGAATACAGATTCATTCATAATAATTAAATAAATCTGTTCGTTCTGAAAACAAAAAATTAAGAGCCTTGAGCCAATAAAAACTGAGAAAATTGACTCTAAAATAAATTAAAAAATAAAATTAAAAATTTCAGGTAAGAGCTCCATTGTAGAATTTGGGCCTAATGATTAATCAAGAGGCGATGGGAACGACGGAACCCATGAATATAGAGGATTCAATTGAAAAATAAATCTTAGTAATTCATTGGACAGGATGGCGGAATAAACCATAAACTTTATTATATATTCTGATTTTTATTCTGAGACCTCGTGGGATAAACATCAAACTTAAATAGATATTGAAAGAGTAAATATTCGCCGGCGAAAAATTTTTTTTTTTTTTCAAATAAAAAAAGTAATAAAAAACGAAAAAGATAAAAGAAAATAAGGATTTTGTTAGAATACTCTAACTCTAACAAAAACGACATTCGAGATAATGATATTACGTTATTTTTAAATAAATATAAATAGAATTCATCTTGGATTCCATTTTGAAAAAGACATACACAAATTTAAAAGAGATCAGATGAAATGTCAAAAAAGACCATGATTAATAGGATTAATCATTAACTACATCTATATATTAATACAAGCTTTTTTAGTACTTTTATTCGCGAGGAGCTGGATGAGAAGAAACTCTCACGTTCAGTTCTGTAGTAGAGATGGGATTTCTAATTTAGAAAAAACCCATCAACTATAACCCAAAAAGAACCAGATTTCGTAAACAACATCGAGGAAGACTAAAAGGAATATCTTCTCGTGGGAATCGTATTTGTTTTGGCAGATACGCTCTTCAAACACTTGAACCCGCTTGGATCACATCTAGACAAATAGAAGCAGGGCGACGAGCAATGTCACGAAATGTACGACGTGGGGGGAAAATTTGGGTACGTATATTTCCAGACAAACCAGTTACAGTAAGACCGGCGGAAACGCGTATGGGTTCTGGGAAAGGATCCCCGGAGTATTGGGTAGCTGTGGTTAAACCAGGTAAAATCCTTTATGAAATGGGTGGTGTACCCGAAAATATAGCCAGAAAAGCTATTTCAGTAGCGGCATCAAAAATGCCTATAAAAACCCAATTCATTATTTCTGAATAGGAATATAGAATGAAAAAGCTAAATAACATTTAAGGAAAAAAAGATTATCGGTTTTATTTTTTTGACAAACAATATTTTTTTACTTCGTCCTTTGTATTAAAAGAAGAGATACAAAAAAATGATATGATTCAACCACAAACCTATTTGAATGTAGCAGACAACAGCGGGGCTCGAGAATTGATGTGTATTCGAATAATAGGAGCTAGTAATCGCCGATATGCTCATATTGGTGACGTTATTGTTGCTGTAATCAAGGAAGCAATACCGAATACTCCTCTAGAAAGATCAGAAGTGATCAGAGCAGTAATTGTACGTACTTGTAAAGAACTCAAACGTAACAATGGGACGATAATACGATATGATGACAACGCCGCAGTTGTCATTGATCAAGAAGGGAATCCAAAAGGAACTCGAGTTTTTGGGGCGATCCCACGGGAATTGAGACAATTAAACTTTACTAAAATAGTTTCATTAGCTCCTGAGGTCTTATAAGACCTAAATATCGATAGTTAGTATAGTATTTAAAAAATGGTATTGAAATAAAATTAATTAATAGATTGTGTATCACGCATATACCCTTAATAAAAAAAATATTAATAATTTAATTCATATATTAATATATAATTCGTCTATATCTATATATAAATAAAATATAAATAAAAGAAAAAGAACATGTTGATTATATCAAAATTATAGAACAATAAGGAATTTTAACTTATCATGGGGAAAGACACTATTGCTGATATAATAACCTCTATACGAAATGCTGACATGAATAGAAAAGGAACAGTTCGGATAGGGTCGACTAACATCACCGAAAGCATTGTTAAAATACTTTTACGGGAGGGTTTTATCGAAAACGTAAGGAAACATCGTGAAAACAATCAATATTTTTTGATTTTAACCCTAAAACATAGACGAAATAAGAAAGAATCCTATAAAACTATTTTAAATTTAAAGCGAATAAGTCGACCGGGTCTACGAATCTATTCTAACTCTCAACGAATTCCACGAATTTTAGGCGGAATAGGAATTGTAATCCTTTCGACTTCTCAAGGTATAATGATAGACCGAGAAGCTAGACTAAAAAGAATCGGTGGAGAAATTTTGTGTTATATATGGTAATCCTTCTAATATATAAATTGGATATCCGGA